TAAACCCTGGCCAACGACCGATAGTAGATTAGAAATCTATGTAATAAAGTTTGTTCTCAGCTAACCAGCATCTTTAGCACCACAAACTAATATTTTTTAAAACTTTAAGAACAAGCACACTGCTAACCTAGGGGTCCTTTCGTACTACCTATGTTACAACCAATTTTTAGATAGAATCCAATCTGACTCACGTCGATCTAAACTCAAATCAAGTAAAAACTTAGAGGACGAACAGTCCTGATCGTTTAGGGCTTACTCTAAACACTATTTTTATTCAACATCGAGGTCATAAGCTTCCCAAAAAATTTGGTCTTCATTGAGAAATTAAGCTGTTATCCCTAAAGTATCTTTAGTCAACTTCCTAGGGTCAGCTCTTTACAGATATAACATAGATAAATATATTCTTTATTACCCCAATACAAATTTTAAAGATTTTAGGGTCTCCTCGTCTAAAAAATTCATTTAAGCATTTTCACTTAAAATTTAATTTCATTTTACTAACATCAGATTAATTTCTCAATATCGCCTTGTTCATCCAAGTAATCAATTAAACTACAAATAATCGCGCTACCTTAGCGACACTCGGCCGTTTATTTCGTAACACTGGGCAAAGGCTATTGGATTTCTCCAACAATGTTTTTAGTAAACAGATATTAATAAAATTAGAACTCAGATATTAATTGCGTAATCTAATTTTTAAATTTGATTTAAGTTATTATTATTCACATACACTACTTATATTTTAATCATCTTATTATGAATACCCCCACCCAATCTATAAATTTCACTACATATCGCTATTAAACAAAGACAATTTTATTCCTTCAGTTCAAGTTATTTTAAATTTAAAATTTTGGTCCTAGCTTTCCTAGGACCGATAAACAATCATTTTAATACCAGAAATTAAAGAATATATAATATCTATACACACCCAGTGTTTTTCCCACATTATAACGTGCTTACACACCGGGGTTTCTCCTTAATTCGGGATTCTCCCTAGGTCGTTTAATCAAAAACCCATGATGCCAAAGGTACAAGCCTTACTTTTAGTCTATTTCACACTGGTATAGTACAAATATTTATTACAATATATTACCTATATTAAGCTAACGCTCATCTAGAAGCTACTTCTGTAACCTCAGCTTTGCTACGGCTTATCTCTAAAAGAGAACGACGGACAATTTGAACCCACTATTTGAATTTTCGAAATCTCTAATCCTACTTTTAAGTCCTTATACTATTAAATACTAAACATATTACTATAAAGCATTACAGGCTAGCCCGAGTAAACTATATGTTACTTGAAGTCCAATAAAAACTCTAGCTTATCTTTTTCACAGCCATACATAAGAAACACTCGGGTAAATAAAACTGAGGAAAATCAATAAACAGCCCATAATTCCCTAATTCAATAAGCGCTGCCATGGGGTTTTAGTTTCAAACACTACTACTATATAAATTACAAGATCTTACATGGAGTCTAACCCACTTTAGTCAGTCCTATTAAAATTTTAAAACAAAGAATTTACATAATTCTACCTACTATAATTCTTTCCGTTCCTAAATTATATATATTCCTCCGCCTAAGGATATAACCGCGATTGCTGGCATCCTTTTAACCAGACGTATAATTAAGCCAAGACCAATTTATAAGTAATTAAAAACCCTGAAAGTTGAAAACCCGTTTACATGAGCTACTTAATTATCAAAATATTATACCCACCCCCTAATTTATGCAACCAAATGGTCTTGAAGTTGACAACCTCATATTTTTTACTAAACTAGTTACAAAAATTAAAAATAAAATCGCTCCCCCCAGTAAAAACACCCCTATCCTGTAAAAAATGCTCCCCAGTGGCCTCACTATATGTTTTTCCCTTCTTACACCAAGAAAATTATTAACACTACCGAACACTCATGGAATAACCCCCTCCTCAATATATACACAGAACTCCTTCCCAGTTATCATAGTTCCCTTACTCACAAAAGAGGTAGCCATAACTCTACTCATCAGCAAAGTAACCATCGCGGACCTAAATAAGTAAGAAGCACCTGATATATACGCCCTCTTACCAACGGATACCACCACCACACACCACAAGGGCACTCCCACAAATAATACAAAATTTAGTAATCAACTATACACGGGCAATGTAAACGCCTCGTATACTATCAAATCCAAACCCACACCCATAAATAACCTGGGAACCCCTAAAATTAGTATCCTTAAACTGTTGGCCCAGCTTACCCCACCCCTAGGTTTTAAAACAATCCCGGGTATTAACTTATAATAGTACAACATAAGAAGCCGTAAACTATAAATAGGAGTGATAAGAACCGTAACATAAAATAGGGCTGCCAACCTTACCCTAATCCCCCCCAACAATACCTTCTCTAAAATAACCTCCTTTGTATAAAACGCTACTATAAAAGGAAGCCCCATCAATCTCATTCTAGATAACAAAACTATGTATTTATTAAATTCTATACTAGTAGACCCTATAAACCGCACATCTTGGTAACCAGTAACTCCGTGAATCATATTACCTGTTCTGATGAATAATAAAGCCTTAAACATGGCGTGGCCAATCAAATGGGCAAAAGCAACAGTTGTTGAGCCGACCCCGATCGCAACTATCATAACCCCTAATTGACTTAAAGTTGACAAGGCAACTACTTTTTTTAAATCTTTTTCTCACAAAGCGGCAACCCTGGCGACTAAAGTACTAATCACCCCGACAAATACCAAATATGTAAAAATACCCGACGTAAGCCCTAGTTCATGCCGGATTACCAAATACACCCCTGCCGTAACAAGAGTAGAAGAGTGCACCAAGGCCGACACTGGAGTAGGGGCGGCCATGGCCGCGGGCAGCCAAGCCATAAAAGGCATTTGTGCACTCTTAGTGCACGCTGCTACTACTAAAATAATCAATCAAGGGTTCCAAGATCTTGTATAATCAAATATGTTCCACCTCCCTATTCTCAGTAGTCACCCGATGCAAAGTAAAATTAACACATCCCCGACACGATTAGTTATTAATGTTAAGAGCCCTGCATTTAAAGTCTTATTATTTTGGTAATAAATTACCAGAAGATAGGATGTCACCCCCAAGCCATCCCAACCGATTAGCATAGAAATTAAATTGGGACTTAAAATTAATAAATACATGCTAAGCACAAACAAAAATACTAAAAAATGGAAATTTAAATAGGCGGGCTCATTCTTTATATAATCGGACCTGAATAAAAAAACGGAAATAGAGATTAGTGACACGGTCAACACAAACATTAAACTTTTCATGTCTAATAATACAACAAAAGGGTACCCCACCCTACATCGAGATATAACAAATCACTCAATAAACACTGCCTGCGGCCCGGCTATAAACGCGACTAGGGCGCCAAGCGCTAAAACACCAAATAAACTTATATACACAAAAATAATTTTATTTGGTAGCTTAATAAAGCCTTAGGTTGTAAACCTAAAGATGGTCACACCCTCAAATAAACTTAGACCTGCACCCTTCAAGATCTTACTTCAGATACATATAATATTAATAATATTGAATATACATAAGCCTGGATACAGGCTACTGCTACCTCCAAACATATTATTAGCAAGCCGCCTAGCATAGGGCCAACGATTATAGCACCACTACCTCAAACTGCTCCACCAATTAAATGCAACAATAAATGACCTGCGACCATATTTGCTATAAGCCGTACTGATAAAGTTACTGGCCGAATCACCGCTCTCACTATTTCAATTACCACCATCAAAGGTATCAACAAAACAGGAGTCCCTAAAGGAACAAAATGAGATAAATAACTTAAAGAATGCTTCACCCCCCCATAAACATTAATTCCTAATCACATGGACAAAGCTGACCCTAGGGTAAATGCTAAGTGCCTAGAAACCGCAAACACATACGGCAACAGGCCTCCCAAATTGATTACCACAATAAAAATAAAAACAGATACTAATATGTAGGAAATCCCCGGAGTTAAAGTCTTCCCCAACACAACCCTAAAATCATCATTTAAAACCTTAAGTAAAGAGCCAAATATAAATACCGAGGCCCCCACTCTTACCCAAAACACCGGGGGCAAAAATACTAACATGATAATAACTCAAACCCAATTCAAAGACATACCCCTAATCTGAGGGTCAAAAATAGAAAAAATATTACCCATACTTAATAAAAAAAATTTTTACACCAACTACTACGTATAAAGCTGAGAACCCTAAATAGAGCCCGAGTCAATTTAAAGGTGCTATTTGAGGCACCCTTTAAAGAAATTAATTCCTAATAAAATTAAAAATTTTACATCTTCTAGATTTTTTAAAGATTTGTTTCATTCAAATTTACTATTATTCCACTCATAAAACAACCCCAATGTTTTTAATAAAAAAAATACAAAATATAGTAGCCTACTCCTCAATACCTCTCCCCCCCGAGTAGCCAAATAAAACGGTATTAATAAAACCAGCTCAACATCAAAAATTAAAAAAAAGACCCCCAATATAAAAAAACGTACCGAAAAATAACGTGTATGAAGCTTATAAGGCCTAAACCCGCACTCAAACGGACCCCTATGATTTAAATCAGTAATAAATTTTTTAGACAAAAGATAGCCGGCTAATATTACAACTCTTACAATAATCCCAAACAATATTAATACCACATATAATATAATTTAAAATTGTTATTAACCTTAATTTGAAATTAAGGGCCGGAACTCTTCCCAATTTTAACTTCTAGTATAAATATTACATAGTTTTTTCACGACTAAGATTTCTTGAAGTTTACCCGCCTTGGCTCTTATAGGTAACAACTATACGCATCTATCAATGCTTCAGGTAACACTTAAAGAAAATATAAATTATAGGAAGGGTATGAACCTTCAAGCTTGCTTAGCTTATTCTTTAACAACGCTTACGCGGATTAACTTCAAGAAATGACTTTGATCTTGTAACCACAAAGACATCGGCACCCTCTACATACTTGCAGGGGTGTGAGCCGGCGCTATCGGTACAAGCTTAAGCATCCTAATTCGGCTAGAGTTAGGGCAAAGCGGGCCTAGTGTCATAGGAGACGACCAAATATTTAACGTAATTGTTACAGCACATGCTTTTATCATAATTTTTTTTACTGTAATGCCAATTTTGCTAGGTGGATTCGGCAATTGATTGGTACCTTTAATATTAGGCTCCCCGGATATAGCCTTCCCACGACTTAATAATATAAGATTTTGATTTTTAATCCCCGCGTTAGTCCTACTACTAATAAGATCACTAGTAGAAGCCGGAGCTGGCACAGGATGGACAGTATACCCCCCGCTAAGGGGGGCCCTAGGTCACTCTGGGGCGTCAGTAGATTTCGCTATTTTTTCCTTACATTTGGCTGGGGTTTCCTCACTAATAGGGGCCACCAATTTCATTAGTACTATAATCAATCTCCGAACTCTAGGAATAATACTTGACTCGGCACCCCTATTCACTTGGTCTATTTTAATCACCGCCATCTTACTTCTCCTATCTCTTCCCGTGTTAGCCGGCGCTATCACCATACTTCTTACAGATCGGAATCTCAATACAACCTTCTACGACCCTAGAGGCGGGGGAGACCCAATTTTATACCAACACCTATTTTGATTTTTCGGGCACCCTGAAGTATATATTCTTATTTTACCTGGCTTCGGGCTAGTGTCGCACATAATTAGCCAGGAATCTGGCAAAAAAGAACCATTCGGGGCCCTAGGAATAATCTACGCTATACTAGCCATTGGAATTTTAGGCTTTGTAGTCTGGGCACACCATATATTCACAGTAGGCTTAGATATTGATACCCGAGCATATTTTACAACTGCGACTATAGTTATCGCTATTCCCACAGGAATCAAAATCTTTAGATGAATCAGCACAATCTACGGGGCTCGCATAGTAATAACCCCTAGAATATTATGATCTTTAGGGTTTATTTTCTTATTTACCACCGGCGGTATTACAGGAGTAATTCTTGCCAATTCCTCTATCGATGTTGTTCTACACGACTCTTATTACGTTGTAGCCCACTTTCACTATGTTTTAAGAATGGGCGCCGTGTTCGCCTTAATGGGAAGACTTGTACATTGGTGGCCATTAATTACAGGCTTCACTTTACTAAATTCCTACCTCAAGGCCCAATTTTTTATTATATTTATCGGGGTTAATTTAACCTTTTTCCCTATACACTTCTTAGGTTTAGCTGGGATACCACGACGCTACTCAGATTATCCAGATATATTTATAGATTGAAATCTCGTCTCTAGAGTAGGCTCTATAATGAGCTTGTTCTCAGTAATTATTTTTATTTTAATTATCTGAGAAAGCTTCACAAGAATACGCCCCGCCTTAGCCTCCAAACATTACTCTAGAACATTAGACCTAATGCATCCTACCCCCCCTTATGACCACAGTTACCACACTACTCCTATGTTAATCTCCAGCCCTAACCTTTAATTACCAGATTAGATTACCTTATTTGAATAATTTTTATCCTCGTAAATGTCGCCTTTATTACATTGTTAGAGCGAAAACTCCTCAGGTACCAGCAAAACCGTGTGGGGCCTAACAAAGTAAGGGTATCCGGTATTTTACAACCGTTCAGCGATGCTATTAAACTTTTCACTAAAAATATTTTGTTACCTAGCAGATCCGTAAAAATTCTATTTATATTAGCACCCGTGACAGGGTTAACCCTTATATTATCTATGTGAGCATCGTGTAACGGCACTGGGTCTATAATCAATAGCGATATCTCCATTCTTATTTTCTTAGCCCTACTAAGAATATCTGTTTACCCGCTCCTAATAGCTGGGTGGGTATCTAATAGAAAGTACGCTTTCCTCGGAGCCCTACGTGCTGTAGCACAAACTATCTCATATGAAATCGTTATAGCCCTTTTTCTTTTTATTTTAATATACTACAAATTATCCACCAATATTATTCATAGAGACAAAATATCATGTACTATTAGTCTTATTACATTAATTCCTATTTTACTTATAATATGAGTAGCAGCACTTATAGCCGAAAGAAACCGAACCCCTTTTGATTTCTCCGAAGGAGAATCTGAGCTAGTATCAGGATTTAATGTAGAGTACTCAGGGGCCCTATTCGCGTTAATTTTCATAGCAGAATACGGGATAATTTTTTTCATAAGCACATTAACTGTAGCTATCTTTATCTGCCCTCAAACCCCAACCCAATCGTCCTTATTTACCTTACTATTAGTAATCGTATACATTTGGCTACGAGCCACTTACCCCCGCCACCGCTACGATCTTCTAATACTTACAGCCTGAAAAAACCTACTCCCAACGCTATTAAGTTTAATTATTTTACAACTAAGTTTTGTATAACCTCCTTCAATTGGCAGACAAGTGCATTAAAGTTAGAATTTAAAAATAATTTACATTATTGAAGTATCTTAACACTCTCCCCAATCACATCTTTTATGAGGAAAGCCTCTGTGCTTATAACTATCGCCCTCCTTATTATATCATCTACACTCACTAGCTTCCCGACTGAGTTATTGAGGAATAATTTATTTAATTTTAGGTTTACTAAAACCAGGTTTATTTTATTCCTAATATGCTTAATAATAATCAGAATTACCTTAACCTCATGTAGCCCGTCCCTACCGGTTTTGTGGTCCCTGGGGGGGTTGCTATTTTTTCTATATAATTTTTTCTTAACTAACTCAATTATTTGATTTTACATATTCTATGAATTAGCGCTACTTCCTATTTTTTTCCTAATTACCTACAAGGGATATCAACCAGAACGATCCTCAGCCTCTATAGCCTTGCTATTTTATACGATATTATCGTCCGCCCCGCTTTTAATCGCCATCCTTTTACTTAGTTATTACAGCGAACTCAAATATCTCAGCTCACTGCCACACCACTGCTATCCTCTTAAAAGAGACTTCTTAGCCCTAATAATCGTTTTATCATTTTTAGTAAAAACACCTATGTACGGGGTGCATTTATGGCTGCCAAAAGCCCATGTAGAAGCCCCATTTTATGGCTCTATAATCCTAGCGTCTATTATATTAAAGATAGGAAGATACGGCCTGCTTATGTTTTTATTCTTATTAAGCCCTGAGCTTAAGCCCCACTTAATTACTATTATACTAATGTCACTAGTAACCGTCGGGCTTATTTGCTTAATAAATACCGACATTAAAATTATCATCGCCTACTCATCCATTAGACACATAGCTCTCTCCACAGCCAGCCTATTAAGTATATCCAGTGTAGGCGTCATAGGGTTCTTAGCTTCCGTCTTAGCCCACAGGTTCTCCTCCTCGGCCATATTCTACGCTACTAACATCTTTTACTCCCGTTCTCATACACGAAACATTCTAATAAATAAAGGGCTCGGGGTAATTTGTGCTATGCCAGTATTTTGATTTGTAGTTATAATAGGAAGGGCGGGGGTACCCCCCACACTAAATTTTTGTGGAGAGGTACTCTCCATTATCACAGCTATCAACTCCTGACACCCGTCTTTTATTATAATTGTACCAGGAGCTATCCTAAACACACTGGTCAGCATAATCTTATTCAGCAGCGTAATCCACGGCAGCTCGCACACCTCGCTTCAACACCCCCAACTAACTCAATTAGAAATAGTATCCTCTCTATCCCACCTGCCCCTACTTTTCATCCCCACTCTCATAATTCATCTACTATAAGAACTATAGTCATTTATGACATTTAATTTGCAATTAAAAGGTACACCAGTTTTAATCTCAAACCTTAGGGAAGTCTGTCCCAAATTTTAGGCCGAAACTAAATATAAATTTTATTTTAAGGTTGGAAGCATAGTTTAATTATAAAATATGGATTTTGTAAATCTAAGAATCGGGCTCCCTATTCTTGTGGCGGATAAGCGCACTAATTTTAAGCATTAGATATAAATTATATTCTAGAATAATTTACTCTCTTATGAAAACTAACATACTTGTTAAAATCGCGAGTGACAGCCTTGTACGTCTTCCTTGCCCCGCTAATATCAATTATCATTGAAACTACGGATCATTGTTAGGTCTAATATTAGCCGTGCAGCTACTAACTGGCCTATTTCTTTCTATACACTATAACAGAGATATAACTATAGCGTTTGATAGTGTAAATCATATTATACAAGATATTAACTACGGGTGGATTCTGCGGGCCACTCATGCCAACGGCGCTAGAATATTCTTCGTTATAATTTATGCCCATACCTTCCGGGGAATTTATTACGGAGCCTACAAAAACACAGAGTCATGGATAAGAGGTGTAAGCCTTCTATTACTTTTGATAGCAATCTCGTTTCTAGGGTACGTTTTACCCTGAGGACAAATATCCTTCTGAGGAGCAACCGTTATCACTAATTTTTTTAGGGCAGTTCCCTATATTGGGGGGGATTTGGTACAATGAATATGAGGGGGATTTGCTGTTTCCCGTCCTACCTTAAGACGATTTTTCAGCCTTCATTTCTGTCTACCCTTCCTAATACTTATGATTGTACTAATCCATCTTATAATACTCCATACCCACGGTAGAAGAAATCCGCTAGGGTTAAACTCTAATAAAGATAAAATTGTATTCCACCCGTACTATTCCTCCAAAGACCTACTCGGGTTTCTACTCGCCCTAACAGGCCTAATATGCCTAGTCTTCTACTTTACATGAAGGCTTGGAGATGTAGAAAACTTTATTAAAGCGAACCCCCTAGTAACCCCACTGCATATTCAACCAGAATGGTATTTCTTATTCGCCTACGCTATCCTCCGAGCTGTCCCTAATAAACTTGGGGGGGTTCTGGCCCTAGTTCTATCTATCGCGATTCTTTACACACTACCTTTAGCTAGATTTAAACCCCCTACATTTAGCGTAAAGGGCGCCTTATTATTCTGAAGATTTTTAAACATTGTAGTCCTATTAACTTGGATCGGAGCCTGCCCTGTCGAGTACCCCTTTACAAGCGTTGGCCAGGGTTTAAGGATCAGCTACTTTATATTTTTTATAATTCTATTAATTTTCTAATAATTTCCTGGAAATCGTGTTTATATTGAGCCTTCTTGATCACCAGAATCTTTATAAGCCTTAGGTCCTCCTCTTGAATCACTCTTTGGGCCGCCCTAGAGCTAAACCTTGTAAGGTTCATCGGGGTTATAATAAGATCTGTATCACCAGAAATCAAATTCTCCCACACTCGTTCTAATATATTAATCTACTTCCTCACTCAAGCCGCCACAAGCCTGGCTCTTTTAGTAGTCATTTTGCTACTATCACACTACATATTAGAAATAATATTCACAATAGCCGGCCTAATACTTCTTATCAAACTTGGGAGATTCCCCTTCCATATATGGTATACTAATATTTTAGAGCACCTCAGATGACACAATATTTGAGCTATCTCCACAGTACAAAAAATTATCCCCCTTTACTATCTAACACTGTTAAACACCCCCTATATTTTATTTTTAGCTATTGCCGGCAACGCAGCCCTCTCCATCCAAACAGGAATAAACCAATTAAGAATAAAAAAAATCATACTGGTGTCCTCCCTTTTTCAAAGGAGCTGATTAATTATATTATGTTTCTCTTCCCCCCAAAGAGCCTTAGTATATTTGGGCTTCTACTCCTTATATATTTATATATTCGTTAGAATAATTTTAGGCCCTAACACCACCTTTAAACCACTGGCGAACATCCCTGACATACAAGCGACTCCCGCAGTCTTCTCTATACTTATAGTACTGGGGGGGTTGCCCCCTATATTTAGATTTTTTATCAAAATTCAGGCCCTAGGCACCATACTACCTATATTTACGGCTATCGCAACCATTCTAATAATCATAGCTATAGCCATGTTTTACATCTATATTAAAATATTTTTATATTTTCTACTCTTTTCTTCTAATATAGCACCTTTAAAATCTTTGGCCCACGCCGTCCCCCATCCGATTCTACTAGTACTAGCCTTAATCACCCCACTTGTCATAATTCCTTACATATGATTATATAGCTTATCTAAAGTATTACTTTGAAGCAGTAAAGAAATATAAATAATCGGCCTTTTAGTATATATAATTATATATGACTTCCAATCATAAGAACTCTGGAGGCTATTCCAAAGAGACACCATCTTTAATCTCCAAAATTAATATTTTAATAAACTATCTTCGGCTAAAAATCAACCCCAGGCAATCTATTAGACGCCCTTCGAATATTAAACACTAAAACCCCTAGCCCCAAAACAGCCCCCCCAATCAAAATGCCCCTCACTAGAAAATAAATCCCCAACCTCGTAACAGGAATGGCGGCTAAACTTAGAAGAACCAAGTTCCCCAAAACTTCCAATCTAAGTAGTATGTTAATAACTTTGCCCCCCTTTAATATGTAAGCACCCAAAACAACGGCCCTCATTAATAATAGACAGCCCCATGTGTCCATGTGTAAGTAAACTACTCAAGTCAATAAAACTAACAACACTATTTATGTAAGTATAAGTTAATCAAACTATTAAGCTTCAAACTTAAAAATACCCTACTTTCGCATGAGAAGCCTAATTAAACACCCTTACCATTTAGTAAATGACTCCCCTTGACCAATAATATCAGCCGTGGGAGCTGTAGGGGTCACCTCTGGATTTTTACTTTGGTTCCACTATCACTCATCCCTCCTTTTAATTATGGGTCTAATAACTTTAGTATTAGTGTCCTTCCAATGATGACGGGATGTAAAGCGAGAAAGCGCCTTTCAAGGGTTGCATACTAAAGAAGTTCAATTAAATATGCGCTGAGGCATATTACTATTTATCAGCTCGGAAGCACTATTTTTTACTTCATTTTTTTGGGCGTTCCTGCACTCCAGCCTATCCCCAGATATTGCGTTGGGGGTCCAGTGACCACCTAACGGTATTACCCCGTTTAACCCTCTTGAAATCCCTCTATTAAATACTATGGTACTTCTTAGATCAGGGGTCACAGTTACATGGGCCCACCACTCAGTTATAGGAAATAACCACTCCGCCTCCTTTAAGAGGCTTTTAATCACCGTAATCCTGGGGGTGTATTTTACCCTACTGCAGGCCATAGAGTATTACGAGTCGCCTTTCACTTTTAGAGACTCAATCTACGGATCAACGTTTTTCTTAACCACAGGATTCCACGGTGTTCACGTTATTATCGGAACATTGTTTCTTTTTACGATCCTTACCCGACTTAACAAGGGGGAATTAAGGGGAGAACATCACTTCGGGTTTGAGGCAGCTGCATGATATTGACACTTCGTAGATGTTATTTGGCTCTTACTTTACATTTTAATTTATTGATGAGGAGGAGTATTTAAACACAGTATGCTTCATACACTTTTTTTACAAAAAAGAAATGGGTCACCCCTGTTTAAATAATTATATAATTAGAATTTGAATCTAAGCCGCCAGAAGACTGGGTAATTAAAGCCAAGTGCTTATAGAAACTATTATGTTATTTAATATATTTATCGCTACAATAACTCTAGTCGTCTCCTCCACAGCTAGTCTTGCTATACTCCTATTAATATTTATCATCAGTAACACCGTAATCCTAAGTCTAATCTCCACCACTTGGATTATATGCATTACTATAATTATATATTTAGGGGGGCTGATAGTATTACTGCTCTATATGGCCAGAATAAAAAAAATAACACCGGCCCTGTTTACCCCGCTCCGGGTCAAACTCATCGCTGCTACCAGACTCTGCGTCATAGTAATCACCTTCTTTTCTAGACCTAACCTTATTTTATCATCTCCTCCCCCTTGTCTTCACTCTGTAATCTTCTCTTCAGGGTACTCAACCCCACTCATATGAACAGGCGTCTATTTGATACTGAGCATACTGACTACAGTGATACTTACCGGCAATAAATCAGCTCCCCTAAATTTATAATTACTACTTGGCTACAACTAAGTCTACAAGACGCTTCATCCCCGATTATAGAAGAATTAGTATTTTTTCATGATTTTACTCTTATAGTCCTATGCTTTATTATGACTTTCGTTGCGGTTATCCTATTTATGTGTCTTAACAACAAAATTATTCACCAACTACTATTAAGGGGTCAAGCCCTAGAGTGCGCCTGGACACTACTACCTGTTATCATTTTAGTACAAATCGCCTTGCCTTCATTAGTCCTCCTCTATTTAATAGAGACCCCACAAGACTCGCTTATTAATGTAAAAGTTACAGGCCACCAGTGATACTGATCGTACAGCTTCGGTAAAGATAAAGAGTTCGACTCCATTATAACCCCCTCAGATCAGTTAAGGATAAACGAATTCCGGCTATTAGATGTAGATAACCGACTTCCGCTCCCCTACAGCATTCCCGTCCATCTACTAGTAACAAGAAGAGATGTGATTCATGCATGGGCGGTGCCCTCCCTGGGCGTTAAAGTAGACGCCAACCCGGGGCGTCTTAATCAAACGTCCCTAATAGGATACCGCCCTGGCGTCTACTTCGGCCAGTGTTCAGAGATTTGCGGAGCAAATCATAGGTTCATACCTATTGTAATTGAAATGATATCCCCCTCAACTTGGGCTTGAGTCATCGCTAACTTGTGGCCTGCTAGTATACAAGTACATTAGTTTGCAAAATTAAAGGTCTACCAGGCTTGGCTATGTGCCTGATTAAAGGGATATTTTGATAGAATATTAATGCCTACGGCCTTAGCCCCCCCCCCCACTTACCCCACAAACCCGGAAATTCCTTTATCATCCCTATCCACCCTTCATTTCTATCACCCTCTCGTCCATCGCAAAGCACCCTTTATCTATTTTTCGTATATCCTATACCTTCCAAGGCTTCCATCACACCACCACTAAGGTGTACCACCAGATCCT